ACAATAGTAACATAATCATACCGCTTCCATTTTGATTGAAAAAACAAAGAAATAAAGAAGAGGTAAGTAAAGTCAAAAAGTCTTCTTCACAGCATACATACTATGACTAGTAATGCGGTACAAGTAATTCCCAAAATATGATAGAAAAAGAATATAAACAAGCAAATTTTCATAAGTTTTGGTTGATCATACAGAATTCCATAACACAATTTCCAACAAAAATTTGGTTTTTTTTAGAACTTGATATTGATAAACTAGAAATTCATTTCGGACAATTGAACCTTCTCAAACTGTTTCTTTTTAAGAACCAAAAAGATTTGTGCCAAAATAATAGATGCCAAGAAGAGCAAAAGACCTTGTACACGTAATGGATCTTGAAGTACTATTTCCGCATCCCCCTGACCAAATCCACCCACATTAGGATTACTCGTTAATGGTTGATCCAGTTTGATGGATTCGCCCTCTGAAACAAGAAGTTCTGGTCCTGGAGGGATAATATCAACCACTTGGCGTCCATCCGATGCATCCACTATGGTTATTTCGTACCCCCCTTTTTCTTTTCGTATGATTTTGCTTACTATACCCGCCGCTGTAGCATTATAAACATTATTGTTACTCTTGCTCCCGTCGGGATAAATCTGACCCCTTCCCCTGTTCCCGCCTACGTATATGGGATATTTTAAGAAGTGAACGTCTTTCTTAGTAGCGGGGTCCGGGGAAAGAATAGGAAAGGTGATTTCACTATATTTTTGACCAGGAACAGGACCTATCACAAGAATATTTTTTTTCGTGGGTCGATAGCTCTGAAAAGACAGATTGCTTATCTTTTCTTTAATCTCGGGCGAGATACGATCAGGAGGGGCTAATTCAAACCCCTCAGGTAAAATAAGAACAGCTCCCACATTCAAGGCTCCTTTTTTACCATTAGCAAGAACTTGTTTCAGTTGAAGATCATAAGGAATTCGAACAACTGCTTCAAATACAGTATCAGGAAGTACCGCTTGTGGAACCTCAATATCCACGGGCTTGTTAGCTAAATGGCAATTGGCACATACAATACGGCCAGTCGCTTCTCGTGGATTTTCATAACCCTGCTGTGCAAAAATAGGATACGCATTTGAAATGGGTGCCCGAGTTATTATATATATTATGAGCGATACGGAAATGAATCGAATAATCTCTTCCTTTATCCAAGAAAAGGTATTTCTCATTTGCATGGTCCAATCATTGATCCCGAAAATTTCTACAATAAAATTAGATAAGTCACTAGTATAGTTCCCTATCTATGATTCTGTTATTTACTGAAATAATTTTACTCGAATATTGAAGGAATCCCCCGAGAAAAAATAAGTACAATTTTGACTGTTTTACTTATGTTACAAAGTAACAAACATTATAATTGGATCGGTCGATCATTTTTCAATCATTCATTGAATGATAAATCACTACAAGTGACGGAGATACACGATTTAAATAACGAAAAATCCAATATTTAAAGATTGTATCTAAAATGACTGGAAAAGTAGAAACAACACCAGATATAATTTGATCATTATGAGCAAATCCAAAATCTTTGTAGATAGAGGCAATCATTAGTTCCCAACCATGGGGCGAATGGAATCCTATACATAAATCAGTTAATAAAAGAATAGAAAAAGCTTTTATTGTGTCGCTTAAATTATATAGAAATTCTTGAAGACAAGAGTTAAGAAAAATAAGTTCTTCATTACTTAGAATAGAATAAAGACTTAGAATAACGAAAGAAATTATATTTGTTGAGAAATGTAAAATCGTATGGATACGACCCTCATTGTGCATCTTGATCAATTGGATCGTTTCGTTGTAGACTCCAACGTGAAGCTTTTGTAAACGCCTTTCCGGGTATTCCTTTAGCATTTCGTCGAAGAGGGAGAGTTCCTCTAATTCTATGAATTTTTTTAGAATACTCTTTTCTTGAATATCATTCAAAAAAATTTCGGAGGGCCTAGTATTCCACCAATTATTAACCCAAGATTCCATACTTTTATTAAATGTAAATGAGAGAGAGATCCACCAAGGGAAAAATACTATAGATGCAAGATATAGAAGGGAAATAAATGCGTTCTTTTTTGCCATTTGCTCGTCTGTAAATTTTGAAATGAACTCATCTCATTCGTCGACTCTATACGATATTAAAATTTCTATCAAATATCAGTTATATATACATTACAACGAGCCTATTCCCCGTTTTTTATTTGTGATTCAGTACAATGGTTGGTCCTTGAATTTAGAAAGAGTACAGAAAAACAATATAAAAATACAGAAATAGAATAAGAAAGATTCCACTTCAAATTGAATGAAGAAATAAATAAACTAGAATATTCTATATAATATTCTTTCAAAATATATCAATTGCTCAAATTCGATGTCCCCTTTGGATGAATGTACGAAAGAGCCATTTCAAATAATGAATATTATTCGAATTTCGAGACCAAAGAACTCCCGGTTTATCAAGATATCCAAAAATTTCGAAAAAAAAAAAAATCGCTGGTAGCCCCCAGTACAGGAATAATTGATAGAATTTTCTGAAGTGTGATGCTATGATCAAAAATGAGTGTCAAAACAAGATAGAAAGGTTATCATTATAAGCGGTCCAATCGGTTGGTAATTAAAGAGCACAAAAAAAAGATAAAAAATGTTGATTAACAAAAAAGGAGAGATGATTTACAAGAGAGAATCTATCTGTATTTACTAAATTCGCAATATTGAAAAAAAAAAAAGAGAAATTCTTTATTCCGATTTGTTACTTGTTTCGTTACTGAATTGATTTAAGTGGATTTACAGACTTATAAAAAATAATTTATGGACAAAAACTATTTCGCTTTATGATTGGTCCGTGTACGTTTACTTTGTTTTTGTTCTAATCGGAGTTCGGCAGAAACTTCAGTTAAGTTATGCTATAGAAAAAAGAGAAAGAGAATTCTTGAGTTATAGTTTTTTCCCCTTTTGCTAAGAATAAGAAAGCATTCACCTTTTTTTTTTTCAAAATACTTCAATTGGTACACGCAAAAAATAGGCCAATTCAGCAGCTTTCTGTTCAATTTCTCGTAGAGTCAAATTCTCATCGGTACGAGTCAAGGGAATGGACCCCTGGCCTCTGATTTCCATATAAAGGACACGACGAGCATAAATACCTTCTTTAACTTCTATTCTGATGGATTGAATGTCTTTCATAAGGAATCGGAGGAAGATGCGACGATTTTTTCCAGGAAATCCCCAACGAAAAATACATACTATGCCTTCTTTTATATAGAATCGATCATAACCACTACCCACATTCCACGAAATTGTGCACCACAAATATGAACTAATAAAAAGACCTGCGATTCCATAGAAAGACATCACGATTCCTTGTGGAAAAAAAATTATTTGCTGAGAGGGAAATAACGGTATAAAATTCCTACCAAGATAACTAGAAGTTCCAACCAATAAAAACCCTAATGAACCTAAAAAAAGGATAAAAGCCCAGAAGACATTACTCGGTTTTCGAGACCCCGCTATAAGTTCTATCCATATACGGTCTGATCGCCAACTCATACTATACTAGATCTAATTGCATTTTATTGTAATTGGGAGATCCAATAAATTTGACTTTAATCTTGTTGTTTCCGGAGTAATCCTCATCGACTAGTACTATTATGATGTGAAGCTTTAGGAATAATTCATCAATTGCTTAGAGATAAACTAAAAAAAGAAAATCCTTTTTTTTATGATTTCTTATAGATATCCACAGACATTTAGATATATTGACTTTACGTTTCAGAAATTCATCCCGATAATGATTTATCTTCAAATAGCTATAATTCATTTTCCCATATATCGTGTTTATGCATACGAGCTTCTGCTCGGCGGAAGCTACACGTTATACCATATTCTACTACATAGAGAATTGGAGAATTGTGCTATGATCCAAGTAAGCCTAAGTCTTGAAAAAAAAAAAATAGATAAGATTTAATCCCATAATATCTAAAAAATCTTGTTTTTTTGAACATGAAGAGATAAAGAAACCATTGCAATTGCCGGAAATACTAAGCCCACTAAAGGCACAAAAATAGCGGGTAAGTTGCTGATAGTTGTCATAGAATGAGTACCTCGATTTAATATTTGTACTTGTTATTTAGTGTTATATTTGTTCTTATATTACCATTTTAACCTATTATTGTTATTAAGGATATCTTATACTTCATATAGAATTATACTATTAGAATATACTTAATATACTTCTACTTAAGTGAGTATTGAGTATATACACTACTAAAGAATATAGAATATAAGAGTATATTATGTATATACTAAGCTACTAATAAGGAATAAATCTAATAGCTAATAGGGAGTAGAAATACTAATCTATATAGAGATACTAATATATAATATATTAAATAGATTATATAAGTATAGAAAGTATATAATAAATGTAAGTTAAAAGTGTAAATAAAGGGTCTTATTCATCATTTCTATATGTTTCTACATGAAATATATACGAGAATCTATGATAATCCACTTTTTTTTATTATTTTATTCATTATTTATTTTTATTATTAGTCTATTTTATTTTATCTATTCTAAATCTTTATTAGTATATGTATATTAGAATTTTATAATCTTTAAAATTTAATAGAAATTTGAATATTTTAATAATTAAATTTAATAAAGAAAGAGTTTCTTAGAAATTACCGAAAAATTCGTTATAATACGATCTAATAAAAGGGATTCTTAGTAAAACTGGGGTTCTCGGGGGATATAGAAAGATGCAGGACTCCCTTACCTTGCCTAATTTCACAGAAAAAAGAGAAAGAATTCACTCTTCTTATTTTGTTTGATAGAGATTTCGTGATTCCTAATCAAGAATATCGATAAAAAAGAATACGCAGGATTCTTTCTACAATTCAATCTTATGTTACCAAAGAAAAATCCATTTTTCGGATTTTTACTTTTATTCCTATAAACTAAATAAACTAAAT